ACCTTCTCAAATTGTTTCTTTTTAAGAACCAAAAAGATTTGTGCCAAAATAATAGATGCCAAGAAGAACAAGAGACCTTGGACACGTAACGGATCTTGAAGTACTATTTCCGCATCCCCCTGACCAAATCCACCCACATTAGGATTACTCGTTAATGGTTGATCAAGTTTGATAGATTCACCCTCTGAAACAAGAAGTTCTGGTCCTGGAGGTATAATATCAATCACTTCACGTCCATCCGATGCATCCACTATAGTTATTTCGTACCCCCCTTTTTCTTTTCGTATGATTTTTTTTACTATACCTGCTGCTGTAGCATTATAAAAATTATTATTACTCTTGCTCCCGTCGGGATAAATCTGACCCCTTCCCCTGTTCCCGCCTACGTATATAGGATATTTTAAGAAGTGAACATCTCTCTTAGTAGCGGGATCTGGGGAAAGAATAGGAAAGGTTATTTCACTATATTTCTGACCAGGAACAGGGCCTACCACAAGAATATTTTTTTTTTCGGGACGATAGCTTTGAAAAGGCAGATTACCTATCTTTTCTTTAATCTCAGGCGAAATACGATCGGGGGGGGCCAATTCAAAACCCTCCGGTAGAATAAGAACAGCCCCCACATTCAAAGCCCCCTTTTTACCATTAGCAAGAACTTGTTTCACTTGCATATCATAAGGAATTCGAACAACTGCTTCAAATACAGTATCAGGAAGTACCGCTTGTGGAACCTCAATATCCACGGGCTTATTAGCTAAATGGCAATTGGCACATACAATACGGCCAGTTGCTTCTCGCGGATTTTCATAACCCTGCTGTGCAAAAATGGGATATGCATTTGAAATGGGTGCTCGAGTTATTATATATATCATGAGCGATACGGAAATGGATCGAGTAATCTCTTCCTTTATCCAAAAAAAGGCATTTCTAGTTTGCATGGTCCAATCATTGATCCTCAAATTTCTACAATAAAATTAGGTAGGTCACTGGCATAGTTCCCTATCCATGATTCTGCTATTTACTGAAATAGTTTTCCTGGAATATAGGAAGAATCCCTTGGGGGGGTAGAAAGAAAAAGAAAAGAATAAGTCAATTTTTGAATGTTTAGCTTTTGTACAAAATAACAAACTTTATAATTGGATCAGTGGATCGTTTTTTCAGTCATTCATTGAATGATAAATCACTACAAGTGACGGAGATACGCGATTTAAATAACGGAAAATCCAATATTTAAAAATTGTATCTAAAATGACTGGAAAAGTGGAAACAAGACCAGATATAATTTGATCATTCTGAGCAAATCCAAAATCTTTATAGACAGAACCAATCATTAGTTCCCAACCATGGGTCGAATGGAATCCTATACATAAATCAGTTAATAAAAGAATAGAAAAAGCTTTTATTGTGTCACTTAAGTTATATAGGAATTCTTGAACCCAAGAGTTAAGAATAATAAGTTCTTGATTACCTAGAATAGAATAACCACTTAGAATAACGAAACAGATTATATTTGTCGAGAAGTGCAAAATCGTATGGATACGATCTTCGTTGTGCGTCTTGATCAATTGGATGGTTTCTTTGTAGATTCCGGTACGAAGGTTTTGTAGACGTGTTTCCGGGTATTCCTTTAGCATTTCATCCAAGAGGAAGAGTTCCTCGAATTCTATGAATTTTTTTAGAATATTCTTTTCTTGAATGATATTCAAGAAAATTTCGGATTGCCTAGTATTCCACCAATTAGTAACCCAAGATTCCAGACTTTTCTTAAATGTGAAAGAGATGCACCAGGGCAAAAAGACTATAGATGTAAGATATAGAAGGGGAATGAATGCTTTCTTTTTTGCCATTTTTCGTCTTTAATGAACTCAGCTTCACCTCATTCGTCAACTCTATATGATAATAATATTTCTATCAAGCATAAGTTCTATTACAAGTCATAGAGCCTATATATAAAATATATAACTATATATAAAATATATAAATATATATAAATCTATTCCCGCTTTTTTTTTATTTGCAATTCGGGAGTTAAGTTAGTCCTTGAATTTAGAAAGAATACAGAAATAGAATAAGAAAGCGAAAGAATCCACTGCCAATTCGAATGAAGAAAAAAATCTTGTTTCAAAAGATATCAATTGCTAAGATTCGAAGCAATTACCCCTTTTGATGAATACACGAAAGAGCACTTCGCGTAATTCGGATTTCGAAACCAAAGAACGCCCCTTCTATCAAAATAGAAAAGATTTGAAAAAAAAAAAGAATTTATTTTCCCTAAGAAAGCATTCATTTTTCAGTTCATTTTTTTTTTCAAAATACTTCAATTGGTACACGCAAGAAATAGGCCAATTCTGCAGCTTTTTGTTCAATTTCTCGTGGAGTCAAATTCTCGTCAATACGAGTCAAGGGAATGGCCCCCTGTCCTATGATTTCCATATAAAGGATACGACGAGTATAAATACCCTCTTTAACTTCTATTCTGATGGACTTAATATCTTTCATAAGGAATCGGAGAATAATCCGACGATTTTTTCCAGGAAATCCCCAACGAAAAATACACACTATTCCCTCTTTTCTATCGAATCGATCATAACCACTACCTACATTCCACGAAATTGTACACCACAAATAAGAACTAATAAAGAGACCCGCGATTCCATAGAAAAACATCACAATCCCTTGTGGAAAAAAGGGAATTTGCTGAGACGGAAATAAAGATAAAAAATTCCTACCAAGATAACTGGAAGTTCCAACCAATAAGAACCCTAATGAACCTAAAAAAAGGATAAAGGCCCAGCAGAAATTACTTGTTTTTCGAGACCCCGTTATAAGTTCTATCCATATACGTTCTGATCGCCAACTCATATTAGATCCAGTTCTATTTTATTGGAATTGGGAGAATAAATAACCCAAGCAAATGAAAATGAATTTGCCTTTACTTTTCTTTTTTTTTCCGAAGTAACTTTCATCAACTAGCACTCTTTTGATGTAAACCTTTAGGAGTAATTCATCGAATTGCTTCCAGAGCTAAGAAAAAATATATGAGATTTGTCCCTACTGCCCGTATCTAAAAAATCTTGTTTTTTTGAATATGAAGAAATAAAGAAGCCATTGCAATTGCCGGAAATACTAGGCCCACTAAAGACACAAAAATGGAGGGTAAGTTTATCATAGAATGGGTACCTCGGTTTAATATTTGTACCTGTTATTTTTTTTTTTTATTGTTATACTAAAATTTTTGTAATTTCATATTTTTATTATTCTTATAAAGATAGTCTATAATCACTAGAATTCATATATACTTATACTAAGTATATTTGAAAAATTATACTAAGTATAGCTAAGTGAATATATATAGATATAATAATGATAATGAGTATAGAATATAATAAATAAATAATAAAATACAAATTAATAAAGAATATTTAATAAAGAATATAATAAAAAGTACAAATAGAATCTAATAATAAATTAATAAATAACTACTCACTCGCCACAGCACAGCACAAAAAAAAGAATTTAAAAAGAATTTTAGGCTCTGCTTGATTTTTCATTTTGAGTCAAAGGAAAGAAAGCATGGAGCTGAAATAACTCACTCAGAACCCCCTTTAAAGGATTACGCGGTACGATTGAATCAAATAAGCCCTTATGGAATAAATATTCAGCCGCTTGTGAACCTTCGGGTACTGTCTTATTCAACGTTTGTTCAATTACTCTTTTACCCGCAAATGCAATGTAAGCATTGGGTTCGGCAATAATGATATCCCCCAACATGCCAAAACTAGCTGTCACCCCACCAGTAGTAGGAGATGTGAGGATAGATACATAGAATAACTTTTTACTTCTTTGATAATCATATAAAGCAGAAGATATTTTAGCCATTTGCATCAAGCTCAAACTTCCTTCTTGCATACGTGCTCCTCCGGACGCGCATACTAGAATAAGAGGTAAAAGTTGATTGGTAGCATATTCGACCAAACGGGTGATTTTCTCACCTACTACGGATCCCATACTACCCCCCATAAACTGAAAATCCATAATCCCAATTGCTACGGGAATACCGTTTAGTTGACCTGTGCCTGTTTGAACAGCCTCAGTTAATCCTGTCTTTCTTTGATAAGAATCAATACGATCTTTATAAGGTTCCTCTTCCGAATGAAATTCAATGGGATCCAGAGAGACCATGTCTTCATCCATAGGATTCCAAGTACCTGGATCAATCGAACTTTCGATTCTATCCGAACTGCTCATTTTCAAATGATATCCACAGTGTTCACAAATATTCATTTTTGATTTCAAAATTTTATTATAATTTAATCCATAACAATTTTCGCATTCAATCCACAAATGCTTGTATTTTTGAGTTTCATCGAGATCATTAGAACTTTTTCTTCTAGTTAAATCACTATCATTTGTATCATTCGTGCTAGTTATTATACTAGAACTCTCGCTTTCACTACTATTTCTGCCCTTACCACAAATGTAACTATAAAAGTAACTGTCATTGTATTTGTCACTATCCCCTAAAATGTAACTATCAATACAGATTTGAGAACGAAGATAACTTTCAATGCAACTATTAATGTTATTATTCCAACTAGATTTAGTATCATACATGTAATGATCATCATCACTCTTAGAGACATTATTCAGATAGCTAGAATTCTTATAACTATAAAAAAAACTTTCTGGTTCACTTAGAAAAGAATGATCATTGTCAATCTTCAAAATTTGATTTTCAATATCCAAATATATGGAATAACTCTTACTCTTACTATCCCTAACTAAAAAAGTTTTATCAGATAGGAAATTCCGGATGTTCCTGACACCGACTAAATAATCAATATTACTGTAACTTGAATTGTCACTATCATTCCAACTATGAATGTTTTTATCCATATAAGTTATAATTTCGTCTTCACTTACACTGGTATTTTCAATAGGACCAAAACTATCCATTGATTTACTTAACCCACACCTGTATTCTAACTCCCTATTAAACAACATAGAATTGAACCACCATTTTTCCATAGAGCTTTTTTTTCCTCTATTTACATGAAAATACAATAGATGAATAGTCATTCGATGAAAAATCATATCATATAAATATTCTATTTAAAATATTATATCTCATTTATTTATATTTACTATAAATATAATAAATATAAAAAAAAAATAATAGAATTGAAAAAAGAATTCCAGCACATATTATAGTGACATATATAGTGAGATATATAGTGAGATAAGACTCCCGGTTCTCACGAAAAAGAATCATTTTTTTTAATACCCACTTGCTCGTTATTATTATAAGTTACGAATCCTAGTGATTGGATTTATATACTTATTTTTTTTTATAGTTTATTGAAAAAATATTCTAATATAAAAAAAAATATAATAATATATTATTTAATATAATTCTATTATATAATAAAAAAAAAAAATCACCTCATTGGAGGTAATGTATTTATATACCCAATTACTTCATTTAGTCATTATTCATTTGCTTTTTCCTATATCTTCTATCTCTATCCAGTTTTCTTATTTTTATTTTGAGGATCGATAAAAATAAATTTTGGTGGCTATAGAAAACAGCATTCTATGTCAACAATAAGAAATAACAAATTAGGTATGAATAGAACAAGAGAGCGGAGGGGGGGGATAAAAGATAAAGGAGTTCTATAAATCTATATAAATCTATATACAAGTCATCCCCCCCCTCTTTTTTTTTATTTCATTAATTGAATTTCGTTTGTTGATTTTGTTGATTAGGGCAAAGTTCCATAAAAACACCTGCCTTTTTTGAAATATCTTGAACAGTTCCTGTAGGTTGAGCGCCTTTTTCAAGGAAATATAGAATAACAGGAATATTTAAATAGGTTTGATTCTTTATTGGATCATAAAAACCCACTTTCCGAAGATCTCTTCCCTCTCTTCGGGATCGAAGATCAATTGCAACAATTCGATAAACGGCTCATTGGGATAGATATAGATGAACAATACACCCCCCTAGAAACGTATAAGAAGTTTTCTCCTCGTACGGCTCGAGAAAATTCAAAATTATGTCTATGTATAAAATTATGATGTTAAATAGATCAATAAAATCATCAAATCAATTAGACTATGATTTAAGTATTTTTTTTTTCTTATTCTTTCTGAAAAAGAATAAGAACTCCTCATAACTCAAATTGGATAACTCTCAAATAACTCAAAGGAAAAAAACCTTTTAGGTATTTCCTTTATTGAGCGGTCTCTACCCCCTTTCTTGCCTGTCTTCTTTCGAATCTATTTTTTTTATTCATTCTTTATTCATTCTAAGAGAATTGGTATTCTAATAGAATTGTTGAGACAATTTGAAAATGGTATTTACTTGTTCCAGGATCCTTTAGCTTTTCCTTGAATCATTGGGTTTAGACATTACTTCGGGGATCTTTAATCGTTTCAAAAAATGGCAGCAACATACCATTTTTTGATTTCTTTCTCTCAAAGAATCATACAAATAGAAGGTTGATTCCCGCAGATACACTTTTGATCTAAATAGTTTTACCAATTCCAACAAACTAGATAATGTTTTGACTTTTTTTTTAACCTTGCTCGAATTGGATCCTTTCGATTTCTCTATCAAAAATATACTTACGAAGTTGTTCTAACTTATTAATTTTCACTAACCTTAGATACTTGCCCCTGAAAAATAAATCAACTCGAGCTCCATCATGTACTATTTACAGCATCAATCCCTCTCCCGTCCCCCAAACAACGAGTTCTAGTCGAACAGAACAAACGATGTCGAGCCAAGAGCACCCCGATTTCTATATACTAGAAAAAATAGCGGATGTAAGAATCCACAGCTAATCTAATCATGTCTTTCAAGTCGCACGTTGCTTTTTACCACATCGTTTCAAACGAAGTTTTACCATAACATTCCTTTAGTTTGGATCCGGTATGTAATTGATTCAATTATGAAATCGTGAATAGTCATTGATTCAATCGATACATAATAATCTATACTTTTTACTTCTAGGTTTTCCCTCTATATGAATGGACAATTTCTAAAGTAAAGAAGTCTAAAAAAAAGTTCAAATTAACTCGATATTGTATGAATAGATTTTCTATTCTATTTTGATAGTTTGTAAAATAGAAAAAATGAATTTCTTCAAAAAAAAAAATATTAGAAAAAAAAAAATAGAAATATGAAATAATAATAATAAAAAATATCTTTTTTTATTATACAATTATCCACAGTGATTGCAATAAAAACAATAACAAAAAAAAAGAAAGGGTAATCTTTATTCTGATATACAATTTGTATTCAAATAGGATATACATCATGAATGGATATGCCCTGGGACGGAAGGATTCGAACCTCCGAATAGCGGGACCAAAACCCGTTGCCTTACCGCTTGGCCACGCCCCATTTTCGATTCGACACTAATCACTAATAAACAGTATTATTGGTATTGGTTGTTCGTCAATTCCAGTTCAAAAATATCTAATATCTATAGAATAAATTGTTGCTAGGATTTTGATATGCGTAGATATAAAATTAAACTGAAATTCTTGATCATTACATAGAATTCAATTAAGATATTGTATGAAAGTATGATTTCTTCTATTTTTGATTTCAGAATAAAAAGATTTTGAACTTGAACTGGATAAGTTCAAATCAAAGAAGGATTTTGGGGAGTCTGATCTTATTTGATTCATTTTTTTTAGTATTACTAATTTATTAATATTATTAAGATTCCTAATTAAAAATTTAAATTATTAATTAGTAATATTAATTAAGATTTATAATTAATATTTATAATTAATAAATAATAATATAATAAATATTTATATTAATACTAATTAATAGATAATATAAATCGTAAATTAAATAAATAACCAAATTTATATTCATTTATATTCATCATTTATATTCATAATTTATATTCATAATATAAATAAATTATATATATATAATATAAAATAATATAAATATAAATTAATAATATATAATATAAATGAAATATTATTATATATTATATATTAATTATATATTATATATTATTATATATATATTATATATATTATAAATATTAATATTAGTATTATATTTTTTGATATTTTTGAATTGAATATTCAAAAATTAAATAAATTAAATATTATTTAAATAAAAAATTAAAAAAAAAAATTAAATAAAATAATAATAAATATTAATTAACTATTTTAAACTATTTTAATTATTTTTTAATTATTTAATATAGTTTATTATTCTTATATAAATTTTATATAAATTCTAAAAATATATATAAAATTTATATAATTATATTTTATATTATTTTTAGAATATATATAATTAGAATTATAGAATTCTTTCTAAATTAGAATAAAAATTATACATATATATACATATACAATATACAATACAATAAAAATCAAAATTCTAATAAAAAAAAAAAAAAAAGCAAAAATACAATGAATTTTCTTAAAGAACAAAATATTTGTTATGCTTAATATCTTTAGTTTGGTCTGTATTTGTATTCACTCTGCCCTTTATTCAAGTAGTTTTTTCTTCGCGAAATTACCTGAAGCCTACGCTTTTTTGAATCCAATTGTAGATATTATGCCAGTAATACCTGTACTCTTTTTTCTCTTAGCTTTTGTTTGGCAAGCTGCTGTAAGTTTTCGATGAGATCTTTAATTTGAATAATGTCCTAAAAAAATTCAGAATTTATTCGAAAACAAAAATTCGAACATTTTAACAATTTCTAAGATCAGATAAGTCTTACAGTGTGAATCCTCGATTCAAATATTGAAATTTGTTGATAGACAAGAAAATTTGGGACCATCTCATTCTTACGTTTTTTCCATTGAGAAATCCTAATCCTATTATTAGTATTAGATTTGAGTCCACCATCAATACCTAGATTGTGGATATGAAAGAAAATTTTTGGTAATAGTAATACAGGGCTCGACCCTTACTACAAGTAAATTTCCGAATTTTTTTCTATTTCCTCGAAATCACTTCATTTCTTAGAAACTTAGTATCAAAAGAAACATAAACATAATGTGTAATATAAGAGAATCTATTCTCTCTCTCTGTCGTTTTTTTTTATTTTAATTATCTTAATTATCTTGGAGATTTTGTAATGCTTACTCTAAAACTATTTGTTTACACGGTAGTGATATTCTTTGTTTCTCTTTTCATCTTCGGATTCCTATCTAACGATCCAGGACGTAATCCAGGACGTGAAGAATAAAAAAATATTTTTGGTTTTCTGTGTTTTCCTTGCTTGTGCTGGATTTTGAAATATTTTTAGGATTTTATCTATTTTACATCTTTAACTAGTAAATAAAAAAAAATCAAACAAACAAGGAAAACAAACAAAAGAAGCTATAGAAGTTCAAAAGACAAAAAATACCAAATCATCCAACGGGAACGGAAAGAGAGGGATTCGAACCCTCGGTAAACAAAAAGCCTACATAGCAGTTCCAATGCTACGCCTTGAACCACTCGGCCATCTCTCCTACATAATGATTATGGCCCAGAAACCGGGTGAATAGTGAGTCATTCATATTCCATTTTTTTTGGATAGACGCATACAATCAATTCGAACTATAAAAATAGAAAGAAAAAGTTTTTATCAAAAAAAACCTCCTTCGAGGCCGTAGGATAAACAAATTTGATTAATGAGTCTGTTTTTACGTTATTTCGTACTGTATTGTACAATTCCTTTGTTTGTGGGATTATTTTCTTTTCCCACGCGATAAATAAAATAATTAAATTGTAGAATGGATTGCTACCTATGCCTAGATCTCGGATAAATGGAAATTTTATTGATAAGACCTTTTCAATTGTAGCCAATATCTTATTACGAATAATTCCGACAACTTCAGGAGAAAAAGAGGCATTCACTTATTACAGAGATGGTGCGATTTGATTATCTTTTTTTTATTTACCGATCTCAGTCTTAGGAGAAAGACACATTCTTCGGAGAGAAAGAAAAAAAAAATTGAAAAAAAAACCTACGCTTGCTGAAGGTGAAGTTTGTAAATAAAACGATTAATTCCTTCTGTCGTGTATCCCCGATTAATACAGCCTCATATGCTTCAATTTTAGGTTTATAGTATTAAGCAAAAGGTTATACCTATACCTATGGGGTTAGGTCAACCCTACTCCACTAGTATCAATAGGCGGCTGGGGGAAGAAGCACTACGCTTAGGAATCAACAACACGAAAACTTTGTAAAAAAAAAATATCCTTCCCCTTTCTTTTCGGGATCGGGACTAACAAGAATGGTTGGGACAACAAACATCCATCTCGTTCGTATTTTGGATACCCGTATAACCATCGAAGACTGTTGAAGTGACTAATTCCGGGAAATTAAGCGGCGTTGAGGACAAAGAAATTGTTGGAGTTACCATTTTTTTATCCAGTACCAACATACTTGATGTTAAGAAAATATCTTTTCTTTTACAGGAAGGTTGGCTAGAGATTTCTTGTAAACACACTAGCCCTGCTCAGTTGATAATGAGAATACTGCAATCTTTTTTGATTCTATGTATTTTTATCATTATACACATAAAGGAGGAGCCGTATGAGATGAAAATCTCACGTACGGTTCTGGAACGGAGATTCTTTGAACCGAATGACGACCGTAACGGATGTCGGCTCAATCTGAAGGAAATTATGCGGAAGCTTTACAGAATTATTATGAGGCTATGCGACTGGAAATTGATCCCTATGATCGAAGTTATATACTTTATAACATAGGCCTTATCCACACAAGTAACGGAGAACATACGAAAGCTTTGGAATATTATTTTCGGGCACTCGAACGAAATCCGTTCTTACCCCAAGCGTTTAATAATATGGCCGTGATCTGTCATTACGTGCGACTATCTCCACTATAGAAAGAAAAAAAAAAAAGAACGATAAGAAATACTAGAAAAAAAAAAATAGGCTTTCTACATATATATCGTCCAAAACAACGATTTTTATCAGCTGTAGCAAAGAAAGAAACTTCGAAATAGGAAGAAATAGATATGCCTAGATACTTTTTTCTATGGATAAAAGATCTAATTGATAGAGGAAGCACCGTAAAGATCAATTAGCGAGGTTTTGGGCCGATACAATAAGAACTGCTTACTTCTATCATGATAGAAAAGTTAGGAATCCACTTATGTAATAAAGTCGATCCCCTAGGGTTTTGAGCAGCGGTGTAGTATCTGATCCCAAAGATAGTAAGTCTTTTCTTTCTTATAAAGAAAAGACTTTCTCAAAGATTCTATAGAAATTGATATATCATATATGAAAGTATATGATATATGAAATCGAGATAGTTACCTTTCAGAAAATTATAATGAGAGGGTTAATGCCGATGCTTTATTCTTCTGAAGGTAGGAGAAAAGATAAAACTATAGATAAAACTAGAAAAAGGGGATGAAATTCTTTCTTAATCAAAATTCAAGTTTGAAACTCATGTAATTAACCTCTTTTCTTTTGGTTAACTCCAGAAGAAAAATGGAACACCAAAAGAATTGACTGCTGAGCCGTATGAGGCAGGAAACTCTCAAGTACGGTTCTAAGGGAAGGAATTTACTCACCTATTCCGACCGCGGAGAACAGGCCATTCGACAGGGAGATTCTGAAATTGCGGAAGCTTGGTTTGATCAAGCCGCTGAATATTGGAAACAAGCTATAGCCCTTACCCCTGGTAATTATATTGAAGCACAGAATTGGTTGAAGATCACAGGGCGTTTTGAATAGGAACACTTTGTTTATTATTTAATTTTAATTTTTTTTTATTTATTTAGATTATATTTATTATTTATATAATTTATTTATATAATTTATATTTATATTCTTTATATATTTATAGAATAATATATTTATATAATATTAATAAGAAATATTATTATTATTATTATATATTTCTTATTATTTATTATATATATAATTTTTATAATATATAATTTTTATAATTTATTGTTTGTTGTCCCCATCAGTCAAATAAACAAATAAAATAGATCGTTTCTATAGGAAGAACCAATCAGAGAATTTCATTATATCCCTTCTAAAATCGTTCTATTTCGTCTGATATTTCGTAGAGATAAACTATACGTGGATACAGTAGAGAATTCTATTTTTTTTTTCTGCTATTCAAACTAATATTCAAACTAATAAAAGAGACCTTCGAAAAACTAAATAGAAATACCGGTATGTCCCCTAGTAATGCTAATGACTGCTCACGTGATTTGAAATAGAGTACATTTTGAAATAGAGTACATTTTGAAATAGAGTACATTTTGAAATAGAGTACATAATAATATCTTCTATGTAAAAATGTAAAACAGTAAAGTGAAATTAGTTCCATCTAGGAACTTCTAATTAAAATCTGAATACACTAGGTTGCACAAAAAATTATTTAACTTCAATTCAAAGTCCAGAAAAGGTTTTAGAAGATTAAAAAAGGTCCGTTGAGCGCCTCGCTACTATGTCATAATAGATCCGAACACTTGCC